GAAATGGAATGTATAATTCCACAAAAAGTCTTTTTTTTTTTCACGAGGTATAACTAACTATTCCTATATTATCTGTTACGGAATCGACCATGGATCAATTCCCCTTTCCTTCCATTTTAAAGTCTTGAATGCACCCATAATTCTGAGCTTCATGTTCCTCCTCCCAAGATACATGTCAGAGCCGGGGGCATCCCAATCAGATTGAATGAGATGACAGTTTCTCAGTCCAAATCTGTCAAATGAAAATTTCGATCAAATCACACATCGCAATATACTAGGCCCTCTAATTCCCTAAGGGGCTTATCTAAAAGATTCGCAATATAACTAGGAATACGTTTCAAATACCACACATGAGTCACTGGACATGCCAGTTTGATGTATCCCATTTGGTACCTTCGTATACGAGAATTAACAAATTCCACCCCGCATTCTTCACAAGATTTCGGGTCTTCTTTTTCAGCCCCAATCCCTCGGTAATTTCCACAAGCACAAATCCCACTTTTTATGGGTCCAGAAATTCTTTCACAAAACAATCCATCTTTCTCCGGTTTATTGGTTTTATAATGAAAAGTATAGGGTTTTGTCACCTCTCCAACTATTTCTCCATTGGGTAGAATTTTTTTTGCCCAAGCCCTTATTTGTTGAGGGGAAACTGGTCCAATTCGAAGTTGTTGATGTTTATACTGGTCGATCATAGAATCGAAATTATGATTCATTGAGATCAAGCTTCCTTCCTATTCATCTGGAAGTTCTTTTCAGATACAAGGAAATGATTCAGTTCCAGGGACAAAGATCGTAGTTCTCGAACGAGCAATCGAAAAGATTCTGGAGCACCCTCTGGCTTAGGTACTGTTGCTCCAATAATCGTAGCACCAAGTACTTCTTGACGAGCTCTAATATGATCAGATTTATAAGTAAGCATCTCTTGTAAAATATGAGCAACACCAAATCCCTCTAGAGCCCAAACTTCCATTTCTCCTACTCTTTGTCCCCCTTGTTTGGCCCTCCCTCTAAGGGGTTGTTGTGTAACAAGTGCGTAATGCCCACTGGAACGTCCATGAATTTTATCATCAACTTGATGAATTAATTTTAGGATATAGGACTTTCCTATTAAAACAGGTTGTTCAAAAAGATCTCCTGTTCTTCCATCAAATATTCTGCTTTTTCCCGGATATTCGGGTTCAAATACCCATGGATTTTTTGTTTGCTTACTGGCTTCATATAATTCAGAAAACACTAGTTTTCTTGAGGCCTCTTGCTCATATCTCTCATCAAAGGGTGCTATTCTATAATGTTTATTTAGCAGATCCCCCGCTAACCCGAGCGAACATTCAAATATCTGTCCCACATTCATTCGTGAGGGGACTCCTAATGGGTTGAATACCATATCAACGGGCGTTCCATCTTGCAAATAGGGCATATCTTGTCTAGACAAAATCTTAGAAATTATACCTTTATTCCCATGCCTTCCAGCTACTTTATCACCTACTTTGATTTCACGTTTCTGTAAAATATATACACGAATTCTTTCTGGATTAGAATTGGAACCCCCCTTTCTATGGACCCATCTCACATCAATAACTCGACCCCTTCCACCTATAGGTAGTCTTAGAGAAGTTTCTTTTGAAGTGGATACCTGAATGCCAAGTATAGCTCGTAATAATCTATCCTCCGGTGCATATGACGATTCGTTCGCTGTCTGAGGTGTTAATTTACCTACTAAGATATCACCTGTTTCTATCCAAGATCCCAGCATCACAATTCCATTTCTGTCTAAATTTCGGAGTAAATGAGCCTCTAAATGCGGGATCTCCTTAGTAATTCTTTCAGGACCTTGGCTTGTTACATGAGTCTGAATTTCATATTTCCGGATGTGAAAAGAAGTATAAATATCTTCATAGACCAGACGTTCACTAATTAGTACTGCGTCTTCAAAATTGTAACCTTCCCATGGCATATAAGCTACTAATACATTTTTTCCTAAAGCGAGTTCCCCACCAGCTGTAGCCGCACCGCCCGCTAGAATTTGTCCCTTTTTAATGTATTTACCCCGCCGAACCTGAGTTTTTTGATGCATACAAGTATTTTTGTTGGAACGTTGATACATAACTAATGAAATGCTTAGAGTATCCCCATTACTTGAGAAAAGGATCTTGTGAGTATCAGTATAAATGATTTTTCCCTTGCGTTCGGCTATAGCTGAAATCCCCGAATCTAGAGCCGTTTGGCCTTCCAACCCAGTTCCAACAATGCACTTCTCGGACCGAGAAAGGGGAACTGCTTGGCGCTGCATATTAGAACTCATTAAAGCTCGATTCGCATCATTATGCTCGATAAAAGGAATGAGGGAAGCTCCAATAGAAAAATATTGGAAGGGAAAAATGCTTCTAAGATGAATCTCTTCCCATGCAATAGTCAGGAATTCTTGACGATATCGAGCTGGAACAACCTGTTGTTCTTGAATACCCCGATTCAAGGCCAAAGAATTTCCTGCTGCTAC